CGAAAATAATCCCCCACTAAGAATCCTTTTTGTTGGATCGTATTATAACGAATTCTTTGGGAGTTTTTAGGAAATACTTTAAAATTTTATTAAATTATGAAATTTATAAGACAAGAAAAGATAATAACTACTAATACGAATATAAAAAGGGTGGATTATCGTATATATATATTTCATGTAGAAACATGTAGAAAGATGAATTAGAAACATGTAGAAAGATGAATAGGTCCATTTATTTATATATTTATTGTATTTTATTAATTAATATATATTTCTTAAATTAATATATATTTCTTAATTAAATTAATATATATTTCTTAAAACATATACTTATAGACTCCCTATACCTATTAAGTATATATATACTCACTTAGGTATACTTAGTATAATATAACAATTATATATGAATTATAAGATATCTTTATAACAATATAAGGATAAGGTTCAAATATAAAACAATAAATATAACAATAAATAACAGGTACAAATATTAAATCGAGGTACCCATTCTATGATAACTCTCAACAGTCTCCCCTCCATTTTTGTGCCTTTAGTGGGCTTAGTATTTCCGGCAATTGCAATGGCTTCTTTATCTCTTTATGTTCAAAAAAACAAGATTTTTTAGATACAACAAGGACAAATCTTATATATATATATATTTTTTTTTTTCAAGACTTACTTGGATCATAACACGGATATCTATTTAGTAAAATATGGTATAATATGCGGCTTCCTTCGGGCATAAGCTCTTATGTATGTGTAAACATGATAAATGAATTATAACTATTTTCAAATAGATCGGGATCGGGGATAATTTCTGAAATGTAAAGTCAATATATCTATATGTATTAGGAAATCATATGAAAGGGATGTTATTATTTTAGTTTGGATCTAAGAAATTCGATGAATTATCCCTAAAGGTTCACATCATAATAGTGCTGGTTGATGAGAGTTACTTCGGAAACAAAAAAAAGTAAAAAAAAATTATTTTTGTTATTCTCCAATTCCAATAAAATGCAACTAGGTCTAGTTAGAGTATGAGTTGGCGATCAGAACGTATATGGGTAGAACTTATAGCGGGGTCTCGAAAAACAAGTAATTTCTGTTGGGCCTTTATTCTTTTTTTAGGTTCATTAGGGTTTTTATTGGTTGGAACGTCCAGTTATTTTGGTAGGAATTTTATATCTTTATTTCCTTCTCAGCAAATAATTTTTTTTCCACAAGGTATCGTGATGTCTTTCTATGGGATCGCAGGTCTTTTTATTAGCTCCTATTTGTGGTGCACAATTTCGTGGAATGTAGGTAGTGGTTATGATCGATTCGATATAAAAGAGGGCATAGTGTGTATTTTTCGTTGGGGATTTCCTGGAAAAAATCGTCGCATATTCCTCCGATTCCTTATGAAAGACATTCAGTCCATCAGAATAGAAATTAAAGAGGGTATTTATGCTCGTCGTGTCCTTTATATGGAAATAAAAGGACAAGGAGCCATTCCCTTGACTCGTACTGATGAGAATTTTACTCCACGAGAGATTGAGCAAAAAGCTGCTGAATTGGCCTATTTCTTGCGTGTACCAATTGAAGTATTTTGAAAAAAGGAACTGAAGAATGAATACTTTGCAAGAGATAAAAAACTCAAGAATCATCTTTTTTTCTATAGCATAACTTAACTGAAGTTTCTTCAGAACGCTTACTCGAGCCAAAGCAAACGTATATGAAACAATTCTAAAACTAAATTGTTTATGTCCACAATTTTTTTTATGCGTATGTAAATCCACTTAACTCAATTCAGTAACAAATCTAAATGATAGATTCATCATATATCAAAACAAAACATTTCATCATAAAGTAAAGAATTTTTTTTTTTCTAAATATTTGATATTTTGATAGAACGGGAGTTCTTTCGTCTCGAAATCCGACCACTATTAATTTGAAGAGGGCTCTTTCTTATTCTATATTCTTTCTAAATTCAAGGACTAACCGCTGTACTGAATCACAAAAAAATCCGGAAATACATCGATGACTTGTAATAGAACTTATGCTTGATAGAAATATTAGTATCATATAGAGTCGACGAATGAGGTGCGTTCATTAAAAATTTTAAAATTCACAGACGAAAAAATGGCAAAAAAGAAAGTATTAATTTCCCTTCTATATCTTGCATCTATAGTATTTTTGCCTTGGTGGATCTCTCTCTCATTTAATAAAAGTCTGGAATCTTGGTTTACTAATTGGTGGAATACTAGGCAATCCGAAATTTTTTTGAATGATATTCAAGAAAAGAGTATTCTAAAAGAATTCATAGACTTAGAGGAACTCTTACGTTTGGACGAAATGATAAAGGAATACCCGGAAACACATTTACAAAAGCCTCGCATCGAAATCTACAAAGAAACGATCCAATTGATCAAGATGCACAACGAGGATCGCATCCATACAATTTTACACTTCTCGACAAATATAATCTGTTTCGGTATTCTAAGTGGTTATTCTATTCTAGGTAATGAAGAACTTGTTATTCTTAACTCTTGGTTTCAAGAATTCCTATACAACTTAAGCGACACAATAAAAGCTTTTTCTATTCTTTTATTAACTGATTTATGTATAGGATTCCATTCGCCCCACGGTTGGGAATTAATGATTGGCTCTGTCTACAAAGATTTTGGATTTGCTCATAATGATCAAATTATATCCGGTCTTGTTTCTACTTTTCCAGTCATTTTAGATACAATTTTTAAATATTGGATCTTTCGTTATTTAAATCGTGTATCTCCTTCACTTGTAGTGATTTATCATTCAATGAATGACTGAAAAGTGATCGAACGATCCAATTATAATATTTGTTACTTTGTACATAAGCAAAACATTCAAAATTGTACTTACTACCCATCCAAGGGATTCCTCCAATATTCCAGTAAAATTATTTATATTTAATATTTAAGTAAATAGCAAAATTATAGATAGGGAACTGTACTAGCGACCTACCTAATTTTATTGTAGAAATTTTCGGGATCAATGATTGGACCATGCAAACTAAAAATACCTTTTCTTGGATAAAGAAAGAGATTACTCGATCCATTTCCGTATCGCTCATGATATATATACTAACCCAGGCACCCCTTTCAAATGCATATCCCATTTTTGCACAGCAGGGTTATGAAAATCCACGAGAAGCGACTGGCCGTATTGTATGTGCCAATTGCCATTTAGCTAATAAACCCGTGGATATCGAGGTTCCACAAGCGGTACTTCCTGATACTGTATTTGAAGCAGTTGTTCGAATTCCTTATGATCTGCAACTGAAACAAGTTCTTGCTAATGGTAAAAAAGGAGCTTTGAATGTCGGGGCTGTTCTTATTTTACCCGAGGGGTTTGAATTAGCCCCTCCCGATCGTATTTCGCCCGAGATTAAAGAAAAGATAGGAAATCTTTCTTTTCAGAGCTATCGTCCCACTAAAAAAAATATTCTTGTGATAGGTCCGGTTCCTGGTCAGAAATATAGTGAAATCACCTTTCCTATTCTTTCCCCGGACCCCGCTACTAAGAAAGATGTGCACTTCTTAAAATATCCCATATATGTAGGCGGGAACAGGGGAAGGGGTCAGATTTATCCCGACGGGAGCAAGAGTAACAATAATGTTTATAATGCTACAGCAGCAGGTATAGTAAGCAAAATAATACGAAAAGAAAAAGGGGGGTACGAAATAACCATAGCGGATGCATCGGATGGACGTCAAGTGGTTGATATTATCCCTCCAGGACCGGAACTTCTTGTTTCAGAGGGCGAATCCATCAAACTTGATCAACCATTAACGAGTAATCCTAATGTGGGTGGATTTGGTCAGGGAGATGCGGAAATAGTACTTCAAGATCCATTACGTGTCCAAGGTCTTTTGCTCTTCTTGGCATCTGTTATTTTGGCACAAATCTTTTTGGTTCTTAAAAAGAAACAGTTTGAGAAGGTTCAATTGTCCGAAATGAATTTCTAGATCTGCGGATTTATCAACATCAAGCTCTAAAAATAAACAAATTTTTGTTGGGAATTATGTAGGATCAAAAAAATTTTGCTTATTTATATTCTTTATTCTACCGGATTTCGGGAATTACTTAATACCGCATTCCTGGTCATAGTATATTGTGAAGGCGACTGTTTTACTTAACTCTTCTTTATTTATTTGTTTTTTCAATCCAAATTGAAACGGTATGATATAGAATGAATCAATAGTTTTCTATTTGACTAGAATCAAAACAAAAGATAAATAAATCAAAACAAAAGATAAATAAGCGGAGAATAGAAACCAAAGTATAAATGAGAGGAACAAAGGATTTTAGGGGAGATTGTTCGTCTCCTAGTCCTTGACACAAGAAACGGAATTTTACCCAACCCTTTCTTGTGTCGAATTAATAAAGATTCTCGATCCCGTTCGTAAAAAATGGATATTTGTAGTTTTCATTTTTTTTTTTTTTTTATAGGTTTATTTTATCATAACCCTTTTTTAGATTTCTTACGTAACATAGTGGTAGTGGACAAATAAATATAGGTCAATTTATTGAGCAATATAGAACTTCTTCAATTTCAACGAACTTATAAAAAAAAAAAATTTCACTTTTATTAGATTAAATATTTATTAGATTAAATGGAGTAAGTAATATTTATTAGATTAAATGGAGTAAGTTTCTATTCTATTAGTATAGAAAGGGTTTGCATGATATCTGATTGATAGAAATATATTATATTTCTATATAATTGTGAGTCATCCAAAAAGAGTAAATCGAGTGATTCCTTCTTTGTTTTAAGTATTGACAGATACTATTGAGTAACAGATGTTCTGAATCAATTAACGAAGTTCATTTTTTAAAAACATCATCAGAAAAGGTGGAGGTTTTTGAAACATCTCTAAAAAAAATATTATGATTATTAAGAACTCAACGGGACTTACCCCCTCTTTCCTTGTCTGATTCGAGGGGGATCCCGTTGAGTTCTTATGCTTTCATGTCTA